AACCAGCGTTTATATATAGATGTAGGAGGATTTGTTTGGGAAGTAATAAGCCCTTTTGACATCTCTTCATCTGCAAAGAATTCTCGGCGTGAAAACACAGAGACAAAGGGCTGATCTTTGAATAGGAAAAAGAATGGATCTGCAGGGTCCCAAATGAATTGGCTTATTCGAAAAAAGCCTTGTTCTTTGGAAGATCTATCTCGTGTCTGGTACTCCATGGTTCCACTCTGCAAGAACTCCGAATCATTCTCTTGAAGCTCATCATAAATGATCCGCTTGCCCCGAAATGACCTGGCCCAATAGGGAAATCCCAATTCATTGGTCCTTTCGATACAATCAAATAGATTGCCACAAGGGCGCCATATTCTAGGAGCCCAAACTATGTGATTGAATAAATCCTCCTCTATCTGTTGCGGGTCGAGGGCTCCTTCTCTTTCCCCTTCTTCAAACTCCGATTCGTATTTTTTTTCATATAGAAATCTCTGATCAACGATAGAACAAGATCCATTTTGGATCATATCTAACTGATTCCTTGGTTCGGACCGAAGAAGCAATGTCACTCGATCATTATCAAACTGACTGCAATCTTTTTCTGTCCGTGAGGATCCCAACAGAGCGCCTTCTACTTCTAATAGGCCATGAACTAGATCAGAATCATTCTCAACGAATTCATAAGAAGTGATCCCATTTTTTTCATCGGGTCCGGGTGGAGACCAAAGATCTTGAGCGACCGATCCGGCAGAACAACTCAAAAGATAAAGAAGTATCGTTAATTTCTTCATGCTCGTTCCAAGTTCGAAGTACCATTTGTACAAATAAGAATCCCCTTCCTTACATGATTTCTTCTTCATATAGATAGATATAGGATCTATGGGGCAATTACTTAGAAGTACATTTTGTGCAACAGCCCTTCCTATCTGATAGAAAAGGATCCCATGATCCTGAACCGATCTTACCTGGGATCGCAAATCCCAAGTTTGTCTATGAAGAGCTGATCTAATTGTATTAGTGTCTATAATTGATTTCTTCTGTGTAATACTAATTGATAGGGCCTCGTTGGTAAGTGCTACAAGATCTCGTGCATTGGAACCCATGGTTATGGACCCGAATCCGTTAGTATGGAACATTTTCTTTTCCAAGTGAAATCCCCTAGTATATGAAAGAATGAAAAAGTGCTTTCGTTGTTGTGGAATAAGAAGCCTTCGTATCTTAATGCATGTATTTAATTTATTCGGAGCTATTAGAGTGGGATCCACTTTTTGGGGAATATGAGTCGAAGCAATAACAAGAATATTTCGAGTGGAACATCTTTCACTATCTCTGGAGAGATAGTTCACTAATAGACCGAGGGATAAGTAATTCGACTCATTCACATACAGATCATGAATGTTTGGAATCCATATTATGCAAGGGGACATTGCTTTTGCTAATTCTAATTGAGGGGTGGTATCAAATCGGTCTATTTTCGGCGTCATATACATAGTTAGCACATTCGTCATAGTTAGCAGCTCCGTATCAAGGTCATCATCAATATCGTCACTATCATCAATATCGATATCGTCACTATCATCAATATCGATATCGTCAATAAGATAACCTTTAGGCTTGTCATCCAGGAACTTGTTCGGAAATACCGTAATGAAAGGAACATAGGAGTTTGTCGCTAGGTATTTGACCAAATAGGATCGTCCAGTTCCTATAGAACCTATCACTAAAATACCCCTAGAAGGGGATAGGGCTAAGCGGAGCGAAAAGGGTTTTCCATGAGATGGGAAATGAGAACTATTAGCCCCACACGAGGTTTGTGAATAAGTGATTGTCTGATAATGAGCAAGGAATATCCGTCTTTCTGCTAAACAGGATCTATTGAACTCATAATTCATTAGATACTTTTTATGAATGTCAACTAAGTATCGTAAGTAAATGGATCCCGGTTGTTCAATCATTTGATAACCAGAGTCATTCTTTGATAAACGATCACTATGAGTCAGACTCAATAGAATTTGATCAATCCTTTTTTCCGTCGTTAAGGTGGAGAACTGAACCAAGAATTCTCTTTCTTCATCATCAATCGAATCACTGTTCGCGACCCAGGATTCTATTTTATCATCAATCCAATCACCGTTCACGTTTTTTCTTTTTCTTATCAATGAATAGATCTCTTTACTTGTACGACTCAGATGTCTCGTATTTCTCGAAAAAGTGATTCGATTGATGGGATTTGGTATGATACTGATGAGATCGATGAGATTGATATTCAAATATTTCTTCTTAGAACGTATTGATTTGACCCCATAAGCGGGACCACCACCCAATAGCATGTTGCCGCCAGAAGCAGAACCCCGTATTTCTTCCAGAGAATCTCCTAATTGTTCCAGAGCAACTAGAAAGAGATTCTTTAACCAGAAAGAATTCAGTTCAGATGTAGGATACCTATCCAGAAGTTTTCGCAACTCAATCATGTATGATGGAATCATCAAAGATTTGATCTTTTCTAACT